TACTGCAGTTCTATTTTGGACAGTGCATGTCATGCTCTATTAAAATTTCTATTTCATTTTTATTGAATAGAAATTTTCCTATAGGAATCATAGACAGATAAGATAGATATCCGTGTAAAAATTTATGTTCTAGGGTTTACATATACTCATAATTGTTGTTATAATTTAAACTGAGAAGAATTTTTTTTTTATTGAAAAGAATCGATACGAATTGGTTATGTATCAATTTTGATTTTCTTATATCATTAGGATTAGAGAAATACAATTTTAGATTCAAATCCAAGAATCGTTCATGAATTCACAGTTTATGGTTCCAATTTTTCTTGAGTTTGTAACTGAAAATTGACTTTTCATTTCAATAGATAATAGAAAATTTTAGATAGTGTGTGTTTTGAGATACTATACAAAATGAATTGAAAAGATAGATCCAGAAAAAAGAAGGATTTTTTTTTTAGGAATTTAGAAAAGAAATAAAGGGGGTTAATAAAAATGGAATTCAAGATGCAAGTACAAAAAAAAAATAAAGAAACTTTCCCCTCTAAAATATAAAATAAAACTAAAAATAAAAAAAGGCAATAAAATATAAAAGGAATGTTTTCGTCTATTTTGTGTTGCCTTGGCGGCATGGCCGAGTGGTAAGGCGGGGGACTGCAAATCCTTTTTCCCCAGTTCAAATCCGGGTGTCGCCTGATCAACAAAAGACGCAAAATATCTTATTCCTTTTTCTTTTGCTGATATAACTTATCGAATTTGCTCCCAACAGAAGCACGCGGAGGAAAGGGCTTCTTGATACTTCCAAGGGGACTGCTGGCTTTTTTGTTTGTACTCAAATTTGTACTAAAAATTTATCGATTTTAATCGATTCTACTAGCAATCTCATAAGAATAAGATAAGAACTTCGTTGAATTAATTGGATTTTTTGGATTTTTTTCATCAATATATTGAACAGAATCTTTTTTTTGACTCTGTGTCAACAATTCTACTATTATTAGTGAACAATAATGGAAAAATTCCTTCATATTCATAGAGGACATAATTCGCATGGATATAGTAAGTCTCGCTTGGGCTGCTTTAATGGTAGTCTTTACATTTTCCCTTTCACTCGTAGTATGGGGAAGAAATGGACTTTAGGGGTATTACTAATTGAGTTTGAGAAATCAAACTCTATCGATTGTTTTATAGACCGTTCTGCAAAGATTTTTGAATTTATTAATTCAAAATATCTTCATATCTTCATTTCCAAATTATATTATATTGGATTCGAGTAAAGTAATCTATTCTATGAATAATACCTTTTTCATTGATTTTATTCTTTCGGTAGATGGTGGGATTCATATTGAAAATAATCGGAAATCTAGGAATTAGAGTCCAAAAAGTAAGAGTAAGAACTGCCTTTCAACTATTTCATATTAATTGGAATCAACACAAATCAAATAGATGAAGAAATAGAATTGGGACGTTATGTACGTTACATACAGATAATTGATATCTAGACATATGAATATGAGGATGATATTATAGATTAATCTATATCTATATTAAATTAAGCCTATATCTTTCTCTATATCTTTCTATAGTACAACTGTATACACTGTATACACTAGAATAAAAAAAAATGGATAGTATGATAGAAAGAAAAATATTTCTTTCTATCATACTATCGGATCTCATAGAATACTGCTAATTCTAGTCCGCTCATTTCATCCATTTCATCTAAGATTCAAACAAAATAGGAATCCTTTTCATTTTTTTCTTCAATCATTGATATTGATAAGAACTAAGAAGTCAAGTTTCATTCAAATTAATCGCTTTTACTAACAGTTTTTACGTAAATTATAAGTAAAAAAGCAGTAGGAACTAGAATGAACAGGGCGGTAGCAATAAACGCAAGAATATTTACTTCCATAATCTCATCGTTTCGTTTTTCTTTACTTCGTAATAACTCGGGATTTAATCCCATAGAGATAATAAATCTTTCGCATCCAAAATTCAATGGGATGAATTCCATCTCGATGATATCGAGTCTGATCAATATCATGAATAACAATATCTGAGTTATCAAATCGATTCATCGTCGAGAATTGAATAGTATAACATAGAAAGATCGTTTATCCATACCGAATTCAAAAATTGCTTGAATTCTTGATTCAATTGATAATTTTTTTCCATTCCTTTTTTTTATTTGATCTTTATTTTATCTTCTTGCCTTGTTAATGGAATGCATAGAATACATTAAACAAAACTGTGGTGCACAATTTGAATGAGATAGATTGTTTCAAATTTTAGTTTGTAATTGAGATTCCATAAAAATAAAATCGGAGCCAAAAAAAGATACTTTTCAGATTCAAAGGATTCTACCAAAGTAATTCAATTTATTTTGTATCGTACATACAAATAAATAAAAATTCCATTTGTGTATGCGTTACCGGAAAAGATATGGCATTCAATTCGATTTCATTATCCCGGTCGGGAGTAATCAAAAATTCCAAGTATCTTTTGGAATCTTGAATATAACGCTACCAATACCAATAATTGTACTAATCCACATATGTCTCTATCAATCAGAATCAGTACTAGTTGAAAAAAATGAAAATTCCCATATTTGTATTTACTTTGATGAGAAATGGAAAACGAAAATCAAAAAGAAAAAATAAAATAAAATAAAAAAGAAGGATCCCCTTGGGAATGAAATTATGCTATAAAATTATGTTATTTGTCCCCTTTCGCAGAAAAGGGAAAAATGAATTAATGTATTTTTTATTATATTATTGGATTTGAATCCGTCGGGACTGACGGGGCTCGAACCCGCAGCTTCCGCCTTGACAGGGCGGTGCTCTGACCAATTGAACTACAATCCCGGGGAAATGCAATAAAGTGTACAGCATATATATTCTTATGATTTCATTCAAATCCTTTCTATTTAGATTTTACTATTATTTAGATTGGAATCACCGCGTTGTATATAACAGAAACGGGAGTGATATATTGATATCCACATAGATATTGCACCTTAGTGATAAGTGATAAAAGGGACAGGGATTACTAGTTATTTTTTCGTTATTTCAAATCAACGCCGATTGATAATAAAACAATCTTTCAATGAAAAAAGGAAAAAAGACTTTGTTTTTCTTTACATTACTCCTTTTCTTAGACTTTATACTTACAAATCCTGATCTGAATCTAGATCATTAGCAAGATCAGAATTTGTGAGAACAAAAGAAATAAAGCAAATCAAATCAAGAACAGGTAAAGGTATATCAGAAATTTTTACTTTTTTTTTTTTTCTGTATCGGGCATTTCGAGAGAACAAAGGAGTTCTATTCATGGCGGATCAGTGAATTATTGGGCCGAGCTGGATTTGAACCAGCGTAGACATATTGCCAACGAATTTACAGTCCGTCCCCATTAACCGCTCGGGCATCGACCCAGGAAGAAGCAATTCCATACTTATTACGACAACTTCCTTTCGTAATACCCTACCCCCAGGGGAAGTCGAATCCCCGCTGCCTCCTTGAAAGAGAGATGTCCTGAACCACTAGACGATGGGGGCGCATTTGCTCGACTGCCAGCATACTATGTTCATAGTATGAACAGTTTTTTGAAATTGTCAATATAACGAAATGATATGACTAAATTCGAAGAATCTTTCCACCTTTCTAATTTAACAAATAATAAATTAATTTAACAAATAATAAATCGGGGAAGAGGGATAGGCATCAACAAATTATCCAATTTGATTTTAATTTGGTTCAGGTGATAAATAGAATCTTTTCACCAGCGATTCGATAAAATATCTTGGATCTATGTTGAATTGCTAAATACATGTATCAATCAAATGAATTTGGGCAGCGAATTCAATTAGGGTTGGCCTTGATAAATTCAATATCAATATGATAAATTCAATATCAATAAACCATTTGTTTACCTATATTCACGAATTTAGCCTATACTCACTAGGTAAATCAAATCTCTCGCTTATAAATGAACTAGGATGAATCTACTCCTTATACTTAGTAAAGTATACTTATTCTAATTTATATTAGTTTATATTAGAATTTATGAATTTAGAATAATAATATTCTATTTTAGAAAATAAGATTTTTTTTTATAATTTCTAATTAAAATTTTTTCTATTCTATTGAAATCTATTTTATTTAAATATTTAAATTGAAAATTGAAATATTACATTATTGAAATATTATATTTTGATATAATATATTATTTATTTTTTGATATAATATATTATTTATTTATTATTATTATTAATATTATTAAATTAATATTATTAATTATATATTTAATAATAAAATATAAAATAAATAATTATAATATAAATAATATAATGATTTTTGCTAACTAAAATATTAGTATATTTATAAAATTATAGTATAGTCTATTTTGATTAGACTCTATTTTATTTATTTAGAAAATATTCTTTTATTTAGAAAATATTCTATATATTTATTTATTTAGAATATATATTTATTTATTTAGAAAATATTCTATATATTATATATAGAATATATTCGAGAATAGAATTCTAAATTATAAAGTTATAAAGTAGAACATTTGTTTATTATATTAAAATGAATAATGATAAATTGGCTCTTAAATCGCCAAATTCTTTTATTTTACTTTATTCAAATCAAATCAATTGTAAAGATTAGATTAGAAATCAATAAAAGAAAAAGTAAGTGGACCTAACCTATTCCATCATGACTATATCTACTATTCTGATAGTAAAATTGGATATAGATGAAATTGAAACAGTAGCTCTGCTTTTTCTTTCATTTTCCTATTTCTTTTTCTTTGGACTCCGAAAAAATCTGTCGATATTTCTGATTAAATCTTCTTGCTCCTAGTTATTCTATAGGAATAAATAACTATTCCCCTCCTGCATAAAAAAGTTTATTCGAAGTCATAACATAAGACATAGAAGATACTTTTAACTATCTTTCTTTGATTCCAGAACACAAGATCCATTTATATTGCTATTTATA